AAATCTTTCCTTTCATTCTCAAATGAGAATACAAGGAATTATAGTTTCATACAATATCTTAATTGAATTTTATGTAATGATCAATAATTTTTTTTATTATATATTTACATGTGTTGAATTCTAGCAACAATGTGTTTCATATGTATTTGGATTGGGATTGACGAATGACCACTACCAATATTAGTCTTTATTAGTGTCTCGAATATAAATCTAAATGGGGCGTGGCCAAGTGGTAAGGCAGCGGGTTTTGGTCCCGTTACTCGGAGGTTCGAATCCTTCCGTCCCAGATCGTCTCTATCAGAAACGAAAGTTTCTTCTTTTTAAGAATTTTCTGTTTATGTTTAATCTTGGATATAATGTGATCCAACCCTTTGTTCTCAATTATAAGAATAATTCTAAGAATTATATCTTTTTTCGTTTGGTTTCTCACAAATGTGATCGAGTGCACGAGTAGAAATAAAGATATTTCTTTTAATTCTTAATTCAAAAAAGAATTTTTTTGGGGGGTGATTCCCATTCAGAATATGCTTGTACTATTCATATTGAAGTTAGTTACTTAGGGAAACTTTGTGTTCCATATCCCTGAAATGTGGATTCTCACATGATGCATTCTGAATCAAAATGGAAAAAAGGCTTTTTTATTCCATTACCCAAGGGGAGGTCCAAGGAAAAAAAATGGTGTATCCCAATTCCACACTTTATGCGGAGACTAAAGATTGCGTAGTTTTTGGTATTAATTTCATTTCACGGCTCGTCTTAAAACTTCTAAGGAAAAAAATAGGAAAAACGAATTAATCTGGATCCCATTTTTTTGCATTTTATCTTATTCAAATGAATAATTGGAAATCAATGTAACGATCGGGTGGATGAACATTTATATATTCCAATTACTTGATGGAATTGACGGAAAGATTCTTGGACCTGAAGTAAAACAAAATTTGTCTGTATAATATAAAAAAAAATGTTTTTAAATAAAAATAATAAATAATATATAATGAGCAAGTCCTATGTATATAATACATTATCTATTGTTATTGTATTGTTCTATTTCAGTAACAGTGGCCTTTTGGTTAAGTCAATAAAGGCCTGTGATTCTTTAAATATCCACGATTACCCCCGGTAAGAATTGTTCGTTGTATATGATGGATAGGATATGAAAAGATTAGATTCTTCTTAGTCTTGATTCTGATCTTTTCTTTCAGATGAAAGAAAGAATAACAACTTTAATCTTACCCCTTACACGAAACCTTTTCTATTCCATACTCATGACTCATGAAAACAAAAAACGATTTGTCATTTTTATGAACCCTGGGTACTCGAAGAAGTGTGAAAAATCTCTATTTATATTATAGAGAAACTTCCGGCCTTTTCGAGTCATCGGAATAGCTTAGATTTTGTTAATAACTGGTTTTGTTCCGAAATTGGAAATCCATTAAGGGCCGTTCTTTTGAGGTTTAGAATTTATTTGTTCGAGAAAAATAGGATCTTTTCATGATTCACTATCCCGAACAATCTGTTGAAGATGTAAATAAGACTTCCGTTTCAGTAAACCCGTTTATTTGTCTTTTTTAGAAAGAAATCTGTTTCATTCATATGATAGAATATGGGGTGAAATAGCTTAAACCTTTTCTAAGACTTTTCCGGATAACTATGTATCTATATGTATCTATGAATAGATACATAGAAATATATACCGTTGAGCCAATGACTATTCATGATTCCATCTTGAATCAATTCCATACCGGTTTCAAATTTATTTAATTAAAGGAATGTTATGGTAAAACTTCGTTTGAAACGATGTGGTAGAAAGCAACGTGCGACTTGAAGGACATAATTCGTTGTGGATTCTTACATCCACCATTTTCTATAGGAATGAAGATGCTCTTGAATCGACATAGTTTGTTCTGCTCCTGCTAGGAACCTAATTTGTGTTGGGTTGGTAAATAGGAATAGTACATGATGGAGCTCGAGCAAAAAGTATTGATTCATTTATCGGGGGGAGGAATCTAGGGTTAGTAACAATTAATAAGTTAGACCAACTTTGTAAGTATATCTTCAATATTGAAATCGAAGGATTAAAATTTGAACAAGTTTGAAATGAAATAAAAAACGTCAAACAAATTTGTATGAATTGAAAAACTTTTTCGATTCAAATTAAAATAAAAGTGGATTATATTATAAGGTAATCTATCGTTCGTATTATCTTTCCATAGAAAGAAATAACAAAAAACAAAAGGCATGTTGCTGCCTTTTGAAAAGGAGTAAGGATCACCGAAGTAATGTCTAAACCCAATGATTTTACAAAGCAACGAGAAAAGATTCCGGAACAAGGAAACACTATTTTCAATTGTCTCAATAATTTTATTATAACGAGGAGGAAAAATAGATTCGAGACGAGACAAACAAAAGAGGTTAGAGACGACTCAAGAAATGCCTAAGGATTTATCTTCGAACTTTTTTTGAATTACCCAACTTGAGTTATGAGTATGAATGATATTTCTTTTTTTCTGTAAGTAAGACCAAAAAACGACTCAAATCATAGTCCATGATTTTATGCATCTATTTGCTATTATATTATTATATACAGAAATATTAGAATCGTTTTTTCTCGAGCCGTATGAGGAGAAAACCTCCTATACGTTTCTAGGGGGGGGTATTGTTTATCTACATCTATCCCAATGAGCGATCTATCGAATCGTTGCAATTGATGTTCGATCCCGAAGAGAAGGAAGAGATCTTCGAAAAGTGGGTTTTTACGATCCGATACAGAATCAAACTTATTTAAACGTTCCTGCTATTCGTTATTTCCTTGAAAAAGGCGCTCAACCTACAGGAACTGTTCATGATATTTTAAGCAAGGCAGAATTATTTAAAGAAGAAGCTTCGTAAAGAAAAAAAAACAAAATAATAATAAAAAAAAGAAAGGTAACTAGTATCTATTTTGGGTAATTATTTACCCAAAATTTGCTCTTTTCTTGTTCTATTCATACTTATTTTTTTACTTTGTTTGTTGTGGGAATCCACCAACAAACAAAGGACGAACTTTGCTTATTCTATCTCTATTGATTGAATAAACCCGACATTTTTCTCTATCTTTTCTTTATTTTTTTTTTTCATCTAAGTTTCTTATTTATGTTGTGCCAATCCAACACAAATATTTTATTTACTTAACTAATTGATTACTAATTAATTGAATTTGTTTTCTCACCATTTCATTCATATTGACAATGGTGTATCGATCAAATATAATTTGATCGTAGATAAATGGATCCGTTTATTCCATTCCGACTCCTATTAGTTTTTCCTTTACTTCATTCAGGCAAATGATGGGTTTGCCGGGTTTACTACAAGATGTATTTTCTTAATGAGAATCAAAAATTTTGAGAAAATGGGTGGTCCGTAAATTTTTATATTATTGATCATAAAATCTTTCCTTTATATTTCTTGTTAGTTCAATGGTTTAACGTAGTTGTACAGTGCAATTCAATTTTTTTTTTATTTCGATCATATCCACATATCATATTTATCTGGGTTGCTAACTCAATGGTAGAGTATTCGGCTTTTAAGTGCGACTATGATCTTTTACACATTTGAATGAAGTAAGGAATTCGTCCAGACTATTGGTAGAGTCTATAAGACCGCGACTGATCCTGAAAGGTAATGGATGGAAAAAACAGCATGTCGTTAAGAAGAAAATTTTTTATTATATTCTTATTATTTTTAGTAGAATTTTGAGTTGATCCCTATCGGATTATTCCAAAATTGTGTTTTTATTTTTGGAGGAAGACAAAAGAAATTCACATTTACAGTTGGGTCTAGTGAATAAATGGATAGAGCCCCACGGCTCCAATTCTGGTAAAAAAAAAAGCAACGAGCTTCTATTCTTATCTTAATTTGAATAATTACCCGATCTAATTAGACGTTAAAAAAAAATTAGTACCTGATTCGGGGGAGGGTTCTCCTGTGAGGAGTTCTTTGATTATTTTTTTTTATCCTAACTATTCTCTATTATGGATTGGAAACAAATGTGTAGAAGAAACAGTATACTGACAAAAAGAATTTGTTCCAAAGTCAAAAGAGCGATCGGGTTGCAAAAATAAAAAGATTTTTGAACCTCTGATAATTATAACGAGGATAAACCCCTTGGTATAGAAGGGGGGGGAGAGGAAAAAGATCTGTTGATTGGACTCCCAGTTTCCGGGGTATATATATGTTTCCATACATAATGCATACCTTGTTCTGACCATATTGCACTATGTATAATTTGATAACTCAAGAAATGCCTACTGTTTCTAGTTCAAGTAGAAATGTAAGTCAATGGAAGAATTACAAGGATATTTAGAAAAGGATAGATCTCGGCAACAACACTTCCTATATCCGCTACTCTTTCAAGAGTATATTTATGCACTTGCTCATGATCATGGTTTAAATGGTTCAATTTTTTACGAACCTGTGGAAGTTTTTGGTTATGATAATAAATCTAGTTTAGCACTTGTAAAACGCTTAATTACTCGAATCTATCAACAGAATTATTTGATTATTTCGGTTAATGATTCTAATCAAAATAGATTTGTTGGGAACAACCATTTTTTTTATTCTCATTTTTATTCTCAAATGATATCAGAAAGTTTTGCAATTATTGTAGAAATTCAGTTCTCGCCGCAATTAGTATCTGATTTCAAAGAAAAAGAAATACCAAAATATTATAATTTACAATCAATTCATTCAATTTTTCCTTTTTTAGAGGACAAATTTTCACATTTAAATTATGTCTCAGATATACTAATATCGCATCCCATTCATATGGAGATCTTGGTTCAAATTCTTCAATGCTGGATTCAAGATGTTCCCCTTTTACATTCATTGCGATTCTTTCTTCACGAATGTCATAATTCGAATAGTCTTCTCATTACTCAGAAGAAATCTATTTACGTTTTTTCAAAAGAAAATAAAAGATTATTTCGGTTTCTATACAATTCTTATGTATTTGAATGGGAATT